AGATTTTGGAAAATCTTGTGCCACTTCACGGCTTTTAGAGAGAGTAACTTGTCAAACAGGCAACGATGGAAATCCATGTCTGATTTAAGACACCATCCACGCGACAAGACGCGAGGCAGTTTCCTGCCCCGGTCAGCTTTTCTTTGGTCTGGGTCACTAAACTAACCTTCTCTGGTCCGCTTTGGCTATTGAACTAATCTTCTTCGAACCCCCAAGCCAGTCAGTTTAACCAGGAATGCCTGCGAACGGCATAATCATGAATAAGAAGAGCAACCGGTAAACGAGTGCGAAGGTTACGAAGCGAGTTTTTCTATCTCGGCCCCAAAAAAGTAGTTAACCTGCGATTGACCTTTATATCGTCTACCTCCGTCTCGCATGAGAAATCGAATTCGGGGTGATCAAAACTAGCCAACGGACTCAGCTGGCGAGTGTGAGGCTATGGATATAGTCTAAAAAAAAGGAATAAGCAAGTTATCGAAGGAAGCAGCCAAGTCACACTATTCCTCCAACTGAGACTGACAACATTCATTCATATACCAAGTTACAAAGAAGATCTGGGAGAAGAGATTCATTTCACCGATGGGAATGATTCCTCTCCTTGTCAGCCCACCTACCTCTTCCTAACGACGAGCCCGATGAGCGTATCAATGGAATGACCCGAGCAGACCAGGATTAAGGCAATAGCTACGCGCATCAAGGTGATACCTACACCGAGCGAACCTGACCGTAGCGTACCATACTGAGTGAAACCGTGCCGAACCAAGGGAAGCACTAAGACAGAGTCTGCAGCTGGTAGAGGAGGGCTTTCAGCGCCTAGCGAAAGTCGAATTATCTTATTGGTAGTACGTGTTAGCTCTCTTTTTCTTAGACCGGAGGAGGAGGCTACCTACACGGCTTGTGTTGACAGAGTAAGCCCTAGTTACTCACTTTCCTCCCTTTCCTTACCTAGAAGTCTTCGGCAGGCTTTCCATAATAGAAAGAGACTTTCAGCTTTCACTCTTAATGAATGCAGTAACGGTTGGTTTAAAAAGGTTTTTCCTTACCCTGCTATCGATTCAATTCGTGCCAGTTACGCTTCCTCTTCTAGAACAGTGACAGCCTAGTCTGATTCCCCCTTCCGAAAGTGCCACAGTGGATTCTTGAACAGTTCCGACAACAGCTAGAACAGTAGCAGTCTCTTTGCTTTCCCGAAAGCCTAGGAGCGAAAGTAGGGAATGAATACTTTCCTGTTGATGCAAGTAACTGAACTGCCTTAAGATACGAAGGATAGCCCGAAACAGACCATTCTCGGGGCACAACAGGCGTTCGATATTAGCTGATGCAGATGAACTAGAAGGGCTTAGGACGACTAGGCTCTTTGATGGAATAGTAGATGTCGTCATTTCCGCTCCTAAAGGAAACAGTATTAGAATTAGAAGGTGCGTCGATTCCGAGGATTGATTCTCTATGAATAGAAAGAGAGGACTTTTCTAAACTTTTAGGCCTGGTAGGCTAATCCATTTAATTAAAGCCCCAAACAAGGGCGTCCTAGCTAGTTCAAGTTCTCCCAATTGAAACTCGTACCCAAAAGGGAAGGCAGGAGCGGTATAAAAGGAGAAAGCCAAAAGCCCGATTGAAGCACTAATTGGCGGTATTAAGTCCTACTAGAAGGAAGAAGGAGTTAAAGCTATCTGCATTTCAGTAGTATCTCATTCACGTAAGAAAAGAGAATCAGTCTGCATGTCCCTCCTTGTCTGAATCCCATTGTAAATGTAAAAGGAGGCCAAAAAGAAGTCGTCAAGGTTTTCTTCTTCTTAGGTTTGATGTGATGGGATTTCGCGTGTTTATGATTATTATGGGTAGATTCAAGCTGGGGAATGTGAATGTTCGTAGCAGGGGTAGTCCTATTCTTTTTTAACTAGAGAGGAGCTTCGTGAGATCGCTGGCCCGCAAGTCCACTTTTTTGTTTGGCTCCTTACATGAAAAGGGGAGGGGGAGTGAAGAGAAAGAGATCACATTCTGGGAGAGAGAGATTCCAGCCTTCTTCCCAGCTGAGGCAAGAAAGAATCGAGCAGAAGGTCTGGCTGTGCGCGAAGAAGGACTTCGGCCATTAGTGAAACTGCTTTCACGAGTTCCCGAGGTTAATTCAATCTTTCATCAGCTTCGGAGCTCGCGAGCACGCCAAGCACAAGCTACTTCCTTTCCACTTCCTACGAGATTTGAAAGAGAGGTCTTTGTCCCAACCTTTCTTGTCTTCAAGCAGTGTCTGTTTACGGCCGATTTCAGGGGAAGGAGAAGCCTCAGCGTACCAAACAGATTCATTAGGTTCAGGGGCTGAAAGGGACGGATTCCACATGTGTCTATGAAGAGGAGCTTCGTCAGCCACTTCCTTCGCTATTGATGGCACATCTAGCTCAGCCGCATCTGCAGTTGAAGCAGTTGACGGCCAACAGGTCTCAGCGGAAGGAGCGCTAGCCACTCTCTTTCTATTGTTCTTGGACGACGAGAGGGAGCAGCTGCATCTAATTTCATTGATTCGGGGGAACAGTCTATCCTGTCTCCCATTCTCTTTAGATATTAGACAAGAAAGGGACAGATTGCCCGATATGCCTTTTTCACAGCTAGAAGACAGCTTGCCAGGGCGGTTGCGAGGGTTAATGGACGAGTCAGGATGGGATAGAGGAGAAATCCAATCTACTTGAATTGCCCTTCACTCACTCCTCAAATAAAGTCCGTACCGTAGCTGCGCCGCAGGCAGCTGTCTTCAACAAAGAAAAAGCGCGGGAAACTCCCAGTCGATGAGGGCAATGGAAAAAGAGAAGCTACAGGTTCCGTGCTCATGTCCTAGTTAGGTTACGGAGGGGCATTATTTGAATTGTCTACTCTCGGGAAGTACGGTCAGAGTCCTACCCTTCCTTCAGTTCATGGGGTTAGGTCTAACTATCTTCTATGACGCCATTGGACGATCTCTCTTTTCGGTGCCAATGAAGAAGATGAGCTCAGTTGAGGATAAGCCTTCGCGTACCTAGCCCCACATGGAAAGTAAGGGAAGCAAAAGGAGGGCTAAGAAGGGCAAGGGAGAAGAGCATATCCCTTTCTTTTCTGATTAATTAGTCTATTATTCCACATTCTGAAGATAGCAAGCAGTTCGAAGACGTGAAAATCGTCTGATCGGCGGATGCCTTCATCTCATCTATGAAGAAAGCTAGTGGAAGCACCATCTCTTTGAATTGATTAGAAAGTCTGGGATCTCCTTTTTCAGTCAAGCGCAGGAGAAGCATTAGTGAAGTGAGCGGGGATCGAAGAACTGAAAAACTCTTTCCATTTCCAAATACCTACAGCAGCTCTCGCTAAAGTCATTGTTTCAACTCCGGAACCCGATTTCTGGCTCAGTTCTTCCCTTCCGCTCCGGATTCTTGCTTTCTTAGTTCTTATATTAACGACAATACGTTGAAGTTAGCATTAGCTGCGGCACTAGTAAGAAAGCTAGAGAGAAAGAGACCTCCTAGAAAGAATGCTACAGCCCTTGCGCCCTTCAACTCAGGGAGTGCGTCGATCGCTATCCCCTCGGCAAGCTTTGAGATTCTCTACATACCCCAAAAGAAAAGGCTTTGCTAAAGCCAATACGGCATTCACAGCTGGCGAAAGAGCCAAAGACCCGAGAAAATTTATGGTCAATCAGCTCTCTCCGGGACCTTTCCCGCCTTTGCTACAGACGTCACTTTGCCCTTAGGAAATTTCAATGAATATAATGCAGCTCTGGCAAAGAGAACAGCCCCTTCCGTGGTCTTTTCTCACTCTAACAAAGGAGGCGAAGCGTACCATCTACCTAGGGCCTTGCTCCGAGGCAGTCCATGTTACGGAACTCACTCTGCTCAGAAGAGCTCCATACTTATCCAGCTCCAGGAGGTGAAAGCACATCGTGACAGAACGGAATGATAAGTAGAACCGGCAACGGAGGCTATTCCATAGAAGCATTCCCGTCTTCAGCATCTGAGTCATTAGTTTCTTCAGCACCAGCGCCCATAGTTGTTCACCTTGAAGCAGCACGTGTTGATTGAGATCGATAACTAAAGCGCTTCTTCCTAGGGGTGATTAAGAGACAGGGGATTGAGTTCCAGGAGCAAAAAGGTAAAGTCGGCACCTTTAGTTGACCTCGTTAATTGAGAATCAGAGCCTATTCAAGCAAATCCGATTCAAGGCGCAAATATAGTTTATTAATAACCAGCATCCTCGTCAGAAAAAACTTCCTAGCCGGCCGGCGACCCTGTTCTGGTATATGAGAGTCTTTCCCCTAATGAGGTGCTGACATCTGTTATAGTTCCTAGGAGTGATGTTCCAACATCCCTTCCTGTCCCAGCTTCTTTTCTCGCATCCCTTAGTAAAAAAGAGCATCCGAGATAGCCAAGCATCCGAAGATCGGACATTGGTGACACCTGAAGACCCGTCTGTCTATCTTTTGTAAAAGAATAGGTGGTGCTCTAGCATAAATTGACACAGTGAGGGAAGTGCAAAAGAAGGGCTTGTTTCTTCTCTTTGCCGGATGGAGCTTTTTAGCCACTTTTCATATCATAAAGTCGGCCTACTTCGAATAAGCAATCACAAAGAATGGTAAGCGCTACCTCACCTCTTGCTAACCAGTGTGAAGTGACCTCGCCCTAGAGTACAGAGCCCGCCTAACGCTCCCCGCCTGTTCCATCAAGTGATTTTAGGCAAACTGATTCTAGGGCTCACGATAAGATAGAGATTTTCTCCTTAGGGGGGGGATATAGCTTTTCTTCCGGATCCGGATTCAATGATTGTGGAGTGAACGAAGCCAAGTCCAGTATTGTTTTATGAAAAAAAAGGAGATGGGATGGGAACTTATTAGAGTGTGGCCAAGCCAAGACTCGAGTAGCCAAGTGGATGCAAAGACTAGAAAGCCAGTGAAGAGGAGCCATCTTTCAATTTAAGAACATCCATACGGGTTGAAGGAATGAATAAAGGGAGCTTGAATGGCCATTTCAGCTGTTGTAGTAAGGCCATTAGGAAAAGGCGTAACCCTAAGAAGTGACCCAGTTGAGTCACCTGAGGGATAAGCTGTGATGGCTCTTGTTCCCAGACCAGGAGTGAGTTGATGCCGAGAAGAAGCTGGTAGTCTTAGCTAGGCTAGAAGGGAGAAGCCCTTAAGTAGTAAGCCTTACCTTAGGGCAGTCACTTTCGGAAGGCCAAGAATCATCGATTTAGGAGTTTCCGGTGGTTGTCTCAAGACTAAGAAACTATAGCAATTCTTGTTATTATTGTTCACTCGGAGTTCTTTCTTCAACTCTGGGTTTGGTTTCGAAGAGATGGGCCTTGAGCCTGTGATTGGATGCCCCCGGAGGAGCTGAAGAAGAATTAACAGCTAGTAAAAAAAAAGCTAGCCACTAATTTCATAATTCCATTTCGGAGGTGCGCAGCGAGAGAAGAAGGAAATTCTTTATTCAAAGCATGCTACCACCGAAAGAAGGTCAACCGAAGCAGTTCCATGTATTGCTCCTTAACCTGACGATATCTACCTATAAGAAAAGGAATACCTGGAAAAGTCATTCAATTCTTCCTCGCCAGGAGAAAGGCTCAGGGCCCTGCTCCCAAGTCTGTCTTCTTTCAGAAGCTTTGATCGGAACTTCAATCTCTTAGTCATCCTAGCGTAGAGATTGATTCTACTTGACCTCTTTCCTTGCGGCTTGGCGACTCTGAACTCAGAGGTAGCTGGGGCCAAGGAAGAAAAAGAATTGCTTTCGAATTCTGCTTTCACTCTTCTATCTATAATAAAGAATAGTTGAAATCGTAGAATGAGAACGGAGAGTAGAAAGAGAGGTTAATTCTGGGTCAAATGCTTTCCGTGCTTCGCTTTCCCAAGTTACTGTGCTTTCCGCGGTATAGCTCCTAGGATTTGTTAGAGGAGGTATCGGTAGCTCTTTTTGTAAGTTGATTCTTAGCTCGAAAAGAAAAGGAGTTAAGGAGAGGAGGAATCCGCTGTTCTAGCTCAAGGCCTGACTTTGCTAGTTCATTCCCTGCTGTCTCTGAAATAGAAGATGTAAACTCTTCTTTCAACTCGGAGGAACTCTTTATTTAGGAGCGAAAGAAGATGGATCCGTTGCCACTTTCATAAGACATAATAAAAGAAGAAGCTCTGTCGGAATAAGGTCAGCTATTTCACCTGTTGTCGGAATTGCTAGTAGAAGGTCAAAGTAGAAGGAAGGTAAAGGGAAGGAATAGCAATACGGTTTCGGGAAGCCGCTGCTGGTCTTTTCTGTTGTTGCTGTGATCAATGAATACCGGGCTCAAGGCCAACCTCTCCACTCAGGGTCAGGAACGGGATAAGAAGAAGTAGGACAGGCTCGAGGTCAATTCTTTCTTTTAGGAGAGATCCCACCCTACCCTTCTTTAGCGCTTGTTCTGAATAGAATAAGCCCTTCCTTCTCGGTGAAGGAGAGGGAAGGAAAGCCACTTCTGTTGAAGGAATCGGAGCTGCTATATAATAAGCATAGCATATGACTCTTTATCGGCAAGCTCAGCAACGAGAAGTTTTCCTCCTCTACTGTAAAGCGGTTGTTCAAGGGAGTTCTTTTTTATAAGAATGAGAGGTACTCGCTCTTAGACTTCCACTTCCACGGCTAAGCCGTCAAGAGAGTTCTATTTTTTCTAAAGAATTAAAGCAATTCGGAGGAGTTCAAGCCTGTGTGACCCAAGCGGGAATTCATATTCTTCGCCAAGAAAGGGAAAGATCCCAGACCTAGGAGCATGAGGCTGAATACGTCTGGTTTAGCGCTATCCTTTCCTTCTGATGAGATGCCTGTTCTCCGGTGCAGATGCAGAAAAGAAAATAAGGTGCCAGTTTTTTAGGAGATTTATTTGGAGACGAATTCATTCCTCTGCTGGAAAGCAGTCCTTCACGGATATGGGAGCTTACTCCGCTGTTGCTGGTTTAGTAAGCTAAGCATTTCCTTCCTTTATGATTATGAAAAAGGAATGCTCCAGGGTTTGTTTCTCTTGGTGTCAACATAGGAATGGGAGCAGTTAGAATGGATGCCTTTTCCCTTGTTGAATCCGCCAAGTCCGTAGCCCTTCTTTTATGCGGGATTGCCTGTTGATGCAAGGAATAAGGGCTGGCTTGATGCCAAGAAGAAGCTGGTGGAGGGGCAGCGAAATCATCTGCTGCACAGTAGTACGTATTAGGCAAATGGGATTTTTCTTTCCGGAGCGTAGTAAGAGGTATTTAGTGCGTGAATGCTTGACTTAGAGCTTGAACTAGGGGCAATCCAGCAACCATTTCAACTGGATACCATCAAGAGAGGAGGAGCCGATGAAATTCTTTCGGAGTTCTTCTCCGCTGACGTCTAAGCTCTCAAGGACTCGGATTAGTCAACAGGAATTAAATCTAAGGTAGCTGGTAGCTCGAGCGAGGAGCGGAGCCTAGCCCTATAGCTATAGGCTATAGAATATTCTATTTCCTCTGCTTTTACTTTGAATAGCTAGAATCAAACTCATTGCTCATTCATTCAGAGCTCTTGTCGGTAAAGTAGATCGAGAGAGAGAATTGGCTTCTCGAGAATCTGCTGGAGTCAGATCAGTAGGGGAGTTCACACCGGGACTTTATTAATAGAGAAAGAACCCATACCCTGAACCGGGGAAAGGCGATAACGGCCCAGGGAAATTGTGAAGTACGTGAATCGACTCCCTATTCTAGTCCAGACCTTACAACATAAAAGTAAGGGACTGACTTCTTTCTTGACAAGGATCCTGAAGAAATCGCACATGCTCCCAGGACTTTACGGGAGGCACACAGGTAGGTATACCAAGAGAAATGCGGGTAAGCGACGAGGGTCAATCAAACAAGTTTTTATTTCCAGAAAGATCCCCACGCTGAGCGATGAACCTCGCCAAATGCTCTTATGGATCACCCATTCCATCTTTTAGGTTCCAGCAATATGTATCCCGCGGAGTATGGCTCGTAGTAAATCTCTGTAAGATAAGGAGGATCATAGGGTAGGTAACCTTGTTCACCATTCTAAAAGAATGGTACCTTCAAGTAAGTCGGATCTAGAATTGGGTCTCCTAAAAAGGAGAGATGCTGGTGGCGGGGTCCGGGTCGACAATTGGATTAGGAACTGCTTGCTCCTATCCTGCGGCGACCTCTGCCTTCGCCTACATTGCTGATATATAGTGGTGCCTTTACCTTTGCTGCGGGATGAACCGATTATGATTCAAGGTAAACCACTCGATCTGCCGTTGGAACCGATTGAATTGCTTAAACCACTTGATCAACTGATGACTGCTCGGTGTAGAGAAAATCTACACTTACACCTCCATGCCCTGTTTGGCAGGAGAAAGAAAGGGGATGTGCAAAATCGAATAAAAAGCTATAATAGTTTTCTCGTTTCATAATATTTGGTGCATTTCCCTCTCTGAATCGAGAGGCTTTCATGATCAATTTCGGGCTCACTCAGTTTGGGAGATACGTTGCTACCAGAATTCATTAGTAACGGACCACCTGCTCTGAAACGAAAGAAGCGATGCGTCTCTGAAGCTTACAGCTCGTTAGGGATGTGTGTTCCGCTCATTCTAGTTCAAACGGGTTGGTTCATCCCGGTCAAAAAAGCAGGCATCTCAGTGACTGGAAGAATCATTACACTTGATTGAACCCTACCCTAGTAGGTCAGGTCGTGTGAGGCGTGAGCCACCAGTCCCTGCGTTGAATGTTCAGGACGAGGAGCACTTTTATGTAGAGGACAACCGGACTTTTGATGGAATTCGCGTTGCAATATGATCGTGCCAGACCGTATGTTTGAAAATGATTTGAATCTCTCCTCAGGTGTATTCTAATTATTAGCCCCACACAGGGAAACGGTAAACTCTCCCCATCTTCTATCAATTTGTTGATTGCTAGATGCAGTGATCCCGGTGCCTTGCTCTCCATACTTGATATTAGTCCCTTGAAGCAGGGCAACCCCCTTCAGACGAGGTACGTACACTTAGTCAGTGAGTCGATCATAAGTTGATCACATTATGTGGAGGGTTCCGCTAGTATGAAGTGTTCAAAGGCTCAGAGGCGCGCTAGGCACTGGAGGGGGACCCATCTATTGGGTACACCAATAATGTGAAAAGGTTAGTCGGGAGCAAAACCAACAAGAGCAATGATCGAATCAGAGTAGGCCCCATGTTGACTGATTTCATTTTAAGTGACCGAAATAACATTACCAACTGGGCAATCTGCCCAATCCGATAACACCCCAGACACTCACTATATGTAATGGATTCTGGAGCCAAAACTAACCGTAAGTACTGGGGAAACCCGATAAGACACCCGAAGAGCATAACCCTACTATACTAGATCGAAAGCACTAGCCGGAAAGAAAGCCTAGACTGCTACTTGCTTTCCTGCTCTCTCTCACTATCCTAATGAAAGGTCAAGCCGGCGATTGAGTGAGGGGTCTTCGGGAACCTCTGTACGATACGAAGAGTTCTCCAGCCGTCAATATCAACCCGGCTTTCAGCAGACAAAGGACGCGCACTCATCCAGATTACGAAGAAAAAGAATCTCTCAAACCAATTCGATTACGACACGAGCTTAGCTTCCAAGAGCTGCTGGCTCTTAAAGGCCCCGGATACGAACAAAAGGACGACTGGTTCGACTAGAACAGGAGTGGGTCGCCCAAAAGAGTATAAAAACTCAGTTCAAAGTATGTTTCAGACCACTGTGGGTGATTTATTCAGCCATGTATGGCTTGAGGAACGAGCTCAGACGACCTAGTTCTGTTCTTAATGTGTAAACTCTATATTTACCACAAACCGCTCACAATCGAAAACTGGATTTCCAAACAAAAGAAACCCCTTTCACAGCCGTAGAGAAAGGGGTAAGGATGACCGGGAAATAGCGTAAGTTATTTATGAGATCCGGCACACGCAGATTAAAAAAGAGGTATTCCACTCATAAGGGAAGACGATAAACAAGACTAAGACTATCGTCATATCGTCTATAACAACCTAACCACTAGCTACCTAGCTACAAGAAGAGAGCTACGAGCTAAGAGCTAATAGGATAGGAAGCCACCTAAGAACCGAGCTACTATGAAAGAAGAGCTACCATGTTGAGTCAGCAGCAGAAAACCTATCTGACATGAATGAGGAAAGTGAAGATAGTGGAAGCCCCGAATTGCTCCACAACGTGCTTGACTTTCGGAGGACTAACCGCTTCTAATGAGACCTTGGGGGAGGTTGGGCACCCAGGTTATGAAAGATCTACGCCTAGAGGTATAGGACCGGCATAACCGATTGATTCATTTCAACCAACAGCGTAATACCCAGTAACATACCTAGTTGCCTATCCGGTTGGATATCGAGACCCAGCAGCATCTAAGCCAGGTGTGTCATATATTGATCCATACCTTTAGCATATCCAGTACCCAGCCCTTTGACATGCATTGTAGCAAACATAAGAGCGCCTGCAAGCATCCTTGATGGAGGAGACCGCCCTGCCTCTCATAGCATCTTGCTTTCCTGGCTATCTCTGCCCAGATTCGACGATTGGTGGATTTACCAGACGTGACTTCTTGAGTCACACAAGTTGATTGTTGAGAAGCAAACTTCGCTTCCCTTGCTCCATCTCTCCGAATCAGCTGAAAACTGGTGACTGGGGTCAACAACCAAATTCTACTTTTTGGTGTAATTCCCCGATTTCTTTCATTTCATTCTTCAAGATTCCGTAAGTGTTGATCAGCAGAAGGCGCTTATGAGAAAGAACTCGAATGCTTTCTCGGTTGCCAGATCAACTGAAGAATTATCTGGAACAGCTTCTGTTCACGGAGCTGAAATGAACTCCCGATGGTCTTTGTGTTCTGTGCCCCTAAAGAATGCAAGTTTTGAAGTCCACTTGACTTTAAAGATTCTTCTTTTTGAAAAGACCGGAACTGCTATTATTACTATGAAGAGTACTGAACAAACAAGCAAGGGATTGAGCTTCGCGTTAGCGCAGTAGTTTTCTTGCTGGGATATAGAAAATGACTCTAGTTCTCGTGTTGTCAGTTGTAAGAAATAGACAGGAAAACTACTCATTTTGTGGTCTCATAACCAAGGTGCATCAATTAAGTTTATGAAGGGAAATCTTTTGAACAAATCATTCCTCCCGTGAAATTCTTACTCCAGTTAAGCAAGGATCGTAGCCACGCCGGGGACCAGCTAATAGTTTAGCTCTTGTGGGCCGTAGGTTTCTTGATTTACTTCTGACTTTGCTGAATAAAGAGAGAACTCCACTTGTTATATTTAATTAAATATGCAATTCCAAACCTATTATAGGGGCTCGTGAGAGGGAAAGAAAGTGGGATTCTTTGAGCTAGCCAGTTTATCTGGATTTCTTCCTAAAAAGCCCTTTACTAGTAGGGCGTCGGGGTCAGGGGAAGTCCGAAGTCAGCAAAGCTTGAGGGAGTAGTTAGCGGTCGGTAAAGTCAGGCTTTTGCGGCCCAGGAAAGAGCCCAAAAACAAGGGCTTTATGCAAGAATTCTCTTCAAGCTAAAGCTTTCCTCACTCACTTTCGCCTTCCTCTCCTTACAGTCGAGCGATTGCATTCCTTTCGCTTTCCTCGCTCTTTCAGCCTTTCTTGCTCCTCGAGCTTGCACCTGTCTCGCTCATCCCCTTTATTAGTAAGGTTGCTTGAGATCCTGGTCTGCATCCAGAGAAGGTTTTCTATCCAACGCTGCTCACGATGGACTCATCCGATAAGCAGCTTGATTCGGAAGAGAAGATCCTGGGATTAGATCGATCTGATGTTGAATGTCCCTCATGGGCGGTAATCCCCCTGGCCACTCTTCTGGGATAAGTTCAGCGAACTGTTCAAGCAATTTGCTAACCTTGGAAGATATAGGAGTGCCCTTTCGAAATAGGGGCTAGCGTCTTTAGTACCGTACCCTAGCCCCGTTTCCCGAGCTTCCGTTTCAAACTTTCGCGTAGTCAGAAAATTCTCAGCTTGCATTCCATTTGTTTGCCTTGTCATACTAATGACACCTTCCTTAAGAGGCAGCAACACCACTTTCGCACCATCCTTCCAAAAGGAATGCGTCCTTTTTTTTATTGTAAAATAAATAGAATCACCTGACGATCGAATTGCCATGGTAGCCCAAGCAAGAGGTGACAGAGTTATTGGTGGGGGTTCGGTCCGTTATAGGTACGACATCGCACCAACCAAATTGCATCCTTGTAGGATTTTCCAATGAAGAAAGTGATCAACGGAGACTAGCACCTCATTTCCTTTCTTAAACCAAGCACCCGGGGCTCGAAAGGTTGACTTAGATAGGGTGCGCGTTAGCGCACTTACGTTTTCTTCGTTTAGTCAAGCGGTTTCTCAAAAGTAATTCCTTCTCTTGCTAGCCGAGTGAGGTAGGTAGATCAGAGAATTCCTTCTTTTCCGTACGCGTCACAGGTACTTTCGGTAGTTACGGGAAGGGCAGCTAGGCTCACTAATCTATATAATCTTTTCTTGTTGCGTGCACGTGTAGCAGTCATAG